AATATTTGGTTGATCACAATTCGGTATATTCCATTTACTATAGAGGTTCCAAAAGAATTCATTATAGGGATGTTTCCAATAAAAACAGTTTGTTCTTGGATATTTCTACCGGTTTTCCAAATTAAGACCGCGGGTACATATAATTCGGAAGAATATGTGAGTGATTCATATACAGCATCTCTTTCTTTTATCAAAGGCTCTACCAATTGATATGTTTCCACAAATAATTGAAATTCAATTTCTTGATCTATATCTTCAATTTTTGGAAACTTATGAAATTCTTCCGCCAAGCCCTGATTAATGAACCTAAAAAATCCCTCAAATTGTATCTGACTAAATCCAGGTATTGTGGACATTCCCTCATTTCCATTCTGGAGCATCTTAATCTGAAGTTTCCTCTTTATTGAAAAAATCCCATTATTGACTTGGCTCACTATTCATCGAACCATACCGATCGATCTAGCAATGATGGAACGGATATTCTGTTTACTGAATCACATAAAATTTTAGCCAACTCTATCCATATATATCATACGTATGAACGGAAGCAAGACAGAGAAATGGAGGGCATTTTTTACGCAAGTTCGAATTTGAGCCAGGTAAAAATAGAAAGAAATGCAAATTTATAAAGCATTCCTGGGAAAAAAAAATTCTGTCACTTAGGTTGACGGAGTCTTTTATCGGATATAAAAATTGATCCAATTTCTACCCAATATTATGATATTACGATCAGGGTACAAAAAATCAATGAATTCAGGATTCAATTTGCTCTCTATGAATGAGATAAAAACAGCAGAATCAGGAAAAGCATAGAGTTTTTAGCACAAACGCTCAAAAAGGAATTCGCAAATATTTTTTTTTTAGTATAATTTAGAAAATACAATTGAATTGCGTACGTAATACTCATAGGAGTAATCTTTAGGAAGTACATACCGGCACATGCCCATATAGCTATCCATATATCGCATCTTTTATCATAATTGAACTTGGTGCAACATAGGTCAAGTCGAACTCTATCATAATCATAATGTCTACTTTCTATTCATTCAGTATCCACGTATAAAACATCTCTGTAGTTTACACTGTTCTGGGGTTTACATATACACATATATTTTATTATTATATTAATATTATATTTTTATTATAAAATAATAAATTTTCTAAATTAGAATTGTAATTTTATAATTGTAATTGATAATTATTAGTCGTTAGTCGTAAATCAATTGGATTTTGCATCGATTAAGGGAATACAAATGGAGATACAAATTTAAGAACTGTTCCCTAGTTCAAACTAAGAAAAGTAAGTAAAGTAAAAGAAAGAGTAATAAGTAAATAGTTAATTATTCTAATTTGCCCTTAATTTTACAGTCTGTGATGGGGGGCCGGAACTTTTCTATAGAAAAGTTAAAAGAAAGGTAAGCGACGCATGTTTTGAGATACACTCAATCGAAGAAAAGAATCTAAACAGGATCAAATAAAATATAAAATATAAAATAGTAATTTTATATTTTTGAATAAGGATAAGTAAAATGAGATTCAAGGTAAAAAAAAAAATAAATTAAGAAAGGAAAAAATGCAAATAAAAATAAAAAAAGAATAAAAATATTAAATTGAAATATAATTATAATATTAATAATAAATAGATAATAAATAGAATAAAAAGAATAGAATAATAATATAAATAGAATAGTATAGATAGTATAGAATTAAGATTTTAATCTATTTTGGATGGAATTTGGCGACATGGCCAAGTGGTAAGGCGGGGGACTGCAAATCCTTTATCCCCAGTTCGAATCTGGGTGTCGCCTGATCAACAAAAAATACTTGGAATTTTGTAATCCTACTGATCGAACTTGACGAATTCTTGCCCCGAAAAAGCATCGGCAAGGGACTAGGTCTGTCGATACTTGATTTTGAGAACCCGTAGGTCCTATAAAAGACTGTCATCTTTGTTTATAAAAATATGGGTTCTGAGTATGGCTCAAACAGGTACCAATAAATCTTAAGCAACCCAATCTTATTAATGATCGGTTTGGGCTATTCTGAATTAAACCAAATAAAAGAAATAATGAGAATTCATTCTATTCTGGGCATCAGAACTATTAAAATAAGAAGTCGTAAATCTTGGTATCCAAAGGTTCCTAAGAGACACTCCATTTTGGCTCCTAAGGTTAAAGAAAGGATTCTAAAAAACAGTATAAGGACTTCCTAATTATCTTACACAATACATTTATTAGTAGTGTCTACTAACCCTAGTCTGCAATGAAATTAGATTAGATAGGCTGATGGAAAATTTTTAGAATTGTTGTGGAAAGAACTGAGTGAGGATACTTTGTATCCAGACTCACGATAGGCTCTGAGTGCTCAGAAATGAAATCAGAATGGTTATTCTTCTTTTCTTATTTTTTTTTTGATTTCCAATTCTTGAAATTTCAATAGGATCTATTGACTAAGAAATAGAGGAACTTTTTACGAGTGGATTCGTGAAATTGTTTCATCA